TCTAGCAGCACTGACCGGGAGTCCGGTAGTCCGGTCAAGACTTCTCTTGAGATCTGAGTTCCAAAGGTAGGTGAAGTAGGATTTCTCAAGACCAATGGGTGAAATAGCACCCTCCGATGAAAGAGTCCATCTCGCAAGCACTACGAAGGAAGGCAGGGAAGATCGAATCACTATCTCCGTGCAAGCAGACCTTCAAAGGACTTCGGCTAACCTGTGAATGAAAGCGAGAGGCACAGGCAGAAGTCAAGACCTCGGTCTTTCGCAAACCTATCCTATTCGCATTCCCTTCCCAGTCCACTTCATTCAAGAAAGTGGATTTTTACCTAATACCTTCAATCCTGCCAAATTCCACACTTTCAAAAGTCAAAGTCCATTCTGTAAAGACTTACAAGATAGGCATCGGACTCTAAGTCCAACTAGATTCTGGAAATCAATTTACTAATCGCAGTTTCAATTGACAAGATGCTTTTGCTCACTCTCAGTCAAACTGAATTCAGTCAATCTCACTACGAATCTACAGAAGTCAGGCAGTTGATTGCCTTCGACCATACCGATTGAATTCCCCACTTTCTAATGCAATAGAATTGAGAACTCAAAGTACATTCCTATCCCTTAAGTTCCCTATTGAGTACCGATACCGCAAGAAATCCTTCTTTTGAAACCATCCCGCTAGTCAATCCTGCCATACTGTATTTGTACAATACCATATACGATTGAATTCCTTATCTCACTACGGAATATACCCAATTGAGTACCAAAGGAGAGAGCTAGCCTTAAAGGCATTCCTAAAGTGAAAGTTGGGAGATAGCCCGTTGCCTTGAAGCGGTTTGCGTTCATTCCCCACACGAATAATTAGAAACTGACTTTGTACCATACCATATAGCAAATACCCCACATCGAAACCTATCCTCATTGATTAGGGCGCTCAGCGAGTGGCCTATCCTTTTTCAATGAAAGCCGTGGCTATCCTTGGTAAGACTTCTTTGCCGACAGCAACTTTCTGTAACTCGGGTAGGACCTTGCGATTGAGAACTCATTGTAAACAGGATTTCTTTCAATACTTGTACCTTCTAAAACCTATTTCATTCCTATCCAAATAGCCCACTTCGGCAATACGATTCCGCACTTTCAATACCAAGATTGAATTCCCTAACTCTCCAACTTGAAATACACCACTTCGAATGAAATACCATTAATGGCTTCCCTGCCTTATCTCCCTGAAAGTCTCATTTTGCACAATTCCCGCATCAAAATGGCCCTATATTCGCATCGACTTGAGAATTCTCATAGTCCTTTACTTCACCAGGATTTGAATAGTCCTCTTAGCCAAGATTGAAAGGATGTCAATCTCCCACTCTCAGTCTGGTATTCGAGAAGGAGCACTACCTAACTGAAATATCTCACTACGAAACTTCAATATAGAACTTCTAAACCAACAGACCCTGAACTCGGGTAGTTGCCTTCCCTTCCTAGTCCTAGATCCGAGTTACTAGCTTTCTAGACCGACGGTTGTAGGCCTCCCTCAGGTCGGCTTTAGTCGAGCTCCCCAACTCGCTCGACGGTACGACCTCTCCGACTAATAGACTTGATACCGTTCCGTTCCGCTCATGCTCCTTGAGAGGAAAGAAAGAGCTCGACTGTTAAGGAGAGGAAGCACTCCCTCCACTACCCCGCAAATCTAATGATGGACATGCAAGCAGTCCCGCTTATGTGAAGGCTTAGCCAAGTTTGAAGCCTCTCGAATGACTCAGCTAGTTTACTAGACCCTCTATCCGACCCCCTATCAAGTAAGGAGAGCTAGGTTGTATGACTTCCTGCCGGTCTTTGAAGCTATTAACTAATCTCTAGGGCAAGTAGGACTAGTCTTTATGGCCCTATTGATTTAGGAGTTGTTGCAACACTGGTTGTTGACGGTTGTTAGCGAGGTACGAGCAGGAGAGTGGCTAATGTCCCTCAGCCCTTGAAAGCCATTAACTAACCTTAAGAGCAATTATGGCTGGTCTCTCTCTTGGGTTAGCCCGCTTCTCTCTTTTAGGAGGAGGGAGACGACTCTGCTAATTCTTTATCAGTATGCTTAGGAAGCAAGGTTTTTAGGGCCTGGAAGGAGGGGAAGCTCTTCTTGGACTAGGAGGGGAAGGGATGGTTGTATGGCATCTATGAAAGCATTGACAACATTTCTCCTTCGATATTGCGAAGGCAAGACGCTCTATTGGCTTAGGTTTAGTTGGTACAAAATCAAGTTCAAAATGGATAGGAGAAATTTGATTGACTGATGGTACAATGTACTTTTGTACAAAGTCACTTCTCAATTCGTATTTGGTATACGAAAGTGCGGAAGGCAAGCCCTTCTATCTGACTTTGGCTTCTCAATTGCATATACCAAAAGACTGTGCCAAAAGAATTGCTACCTTTCTGTTCGATATTGAATTGACCTAGACATCGAGATTTCATATACCAAAAGAATTGTACATCGCTAGGAAGACTGGTCGTTCTTCCCCTTTCAGTCTATTAATAGCTCTAGGCAACTACCTAACGGACTAAGAAGAAGCCCAAAGAAAGAGTCTTCTTACAGGTTAGTTGATAGCTTTCCAGTGTGACCTCTGATCTTCCTTGCTCCTCAAGGAGGAAATCGATAGCCTTTAAGATAAGAGGCTAGCTCCTGTCTTGGTTGGGACAGCTAGCTTATTGGTCCACTGCCTCCCCAGCTAAGCAAGAACGCAAGAAAGCCTTCTCGCAAGCAAGCAAGAAGGAAGGCTTTTAAGATGGAAAGCCCCTATTGAGTAAGATTGCTCGCTAGTTGCCATCAGTTCAATCACTGAAATCAGTCTCATTTCACCATTAGGGAGAATCCACTTTATCCATTTCAATCTCTGTCATCGAAGGAAAAAGGGCTAGCATCATTTCTCCATTGGGGAGAGACCACTTTTGAAATGAAAGATCAACTCTTCGAAGGGAAAAGCTTCAGTGTGAAATTACAGCTATATTGGCATCGACTATGTCTCTCATCGGTTCTCCAGCATGCGAGTTCATTCAGTATCGAAGTCAGCTAGCCTTCATTCAATCAAGGCAAGTTCAATGGGATCTCCCTTGTCTCTCAGTCTCAGTTGCAATACTTGTACATGAAAGGCAGTGAAATACCATTCAATAGAAAGAGGATTGAATATCTCACTTCAATACCGATCTATCGAACTGTATACCTTCAATATCGAACTTCTCCGAGCAGTTCTAATGCCATACCGATGGAATTCCTATCCAGTAGTAAACTTCGACAGCAAGGACCGTTTCACTTGTCTAGATGGCCACATCTAAACTTGTACTTATATGCAATACCGAAATAAGTCGGGTAGTGCCCGCGATGGACTTGCCTTTCCGGCTAAGTACTTGACTTCAAAGACAGCTAGCTAGTTTCATTCAAGAAAGAGGATTTGTACCAAAAGAACAGGCTTTCTACCCCTTCTAGCGAGTTATTAGCATCTGGGAGTTCTAGCGACTGACTTGCCCGCATCTCTTGCCTTAAAGGTTTCACTGCTCTAACTAGGGTATCCCGCAGAAAGAAGTCAACTAGAAGGCAAAATCCACCTAGTCAAAATGGCAGTGACGGACTAATGTACTTGAGCCTATTTTCTCGATCGAGAAATGGCATTCTTTTATGCGCTTTCTCGCTAACAAGCCAAGCAGTCCCTAGCGGGCTATCCGTCATTAACTCGAAGAAGTGCAACAAGACCAGTATCGAACTGGGATTGCCTCTCTTTCAATCTTCGGAAGTTACTTTGTATCCCTTTCTAATGCAATATCTTCAATCAGATCTGTACGAGTGACAGGAAGAAGTCAGCTAGTTGCCATCCGCTCTGTCCCAATCTCCGGTCAATGATTGAGTCCGAACTCACCTAAAACGGCGTAGAAGGGCAAATCTACCTAGTCAAAACTCTTGTTTAGAGGAGCCCCTGAAATTTTGAAAGCTTCCTCGCCTTCACCCTATGAGTTCAGGGTGCTTTCCTGGCTCGCCTTCACTCATATCATAGGGTTGTGTTCAGTACGATCTTTAGCCTTTCTTCGTAAGATCCTGAGAACTGAAATGCCTAAAGACGGTGCTCAAGTCAGAAATGCGATCTTCTAGGGCAGGAATTCTTATATGCTAATTGCCTGAAATCCCTCTCATTTTGTCAATAAGGGAGAGGTTGGGAGATAGCTCTTAGCCTGTTGGTTGCTTGCCTGTGACTTGACTTCCTCGTACTCCTTCTCCTAGAAAGCGACTTCTTTCATTCCTCGACAGCTAGGTCTTTGCCGACTCTTAGCTTTCCAGGCGGGTTGGTGTTCAACCTTCATTCAATAGGGCTATCTATCCGAAAGGTCTTAATAAAAGAATCCCTGTAATAGAAGTTCATTCCTTAAAGACCTTCCTAATCAGTAATTTGATGGTCTTCCGTAAAGACTTTCATGCGCACCTTCCTTCATAAGGACAGGTAACCAGGCGGGTGACTCACTCGTAGGTAGCACTCTCCGATGCTTTGACTCCTTCTTTTAGTAGTTCCTTTGAAGCTAGTAACTAGAATATAGGACCCGGAAGGCGGGCTCTTATTGCTCAAACCGGAGCGGTTGTAGAGTTTAGAAATCTCATTTGAGGGGATGCCTCTAGCAACAAGCCCCTCAGGGGCGGTAGTCTCCCTCCTCAGGTCGGTCGACGGTAGTCTCCCTAACGGTCGACAGGTAGCACTTCTCCGACTAAAAGAGAGCTTCCAAGCAGGAGAGGAGCGAAAAGCCTCTCGCTTTCAAGTCGAAGGCGGGAGATGAGCGGAAAGTCTTCAAACTCTTCCCACTACTGTCAAAACTCTCGGATCTCTTTCCCTGAAGCCTCCTATCAAGTAAGGCGTGTAAGTCAACTTTCTATTGAATGGGGCGAGGAGGGCAACTACTGAAGGGCGATCTCGGCTGAAAGCAAGCTTGATTAGGGGTAAGGCAACAGGGCTTAGTACGAAGACTAGGAATGGGATCGATCGGAG